TCAATCTTCATAAATTTCATCGTAAATTGGAAATATTCATACAAATACAAATGTGGGAGAGATCAAGAAGATGCAGGGTCGTTTATCTGCTTGGCTAGTCAAACATGAGCTAGTTCATAGATCTTTGGGCTTCGATTACCAAGGAATAGAGACTTTACAAATAAAGCCCGAGGATTGGTACTCCATTGCTGTCATTTCATATGTATATGGTTACAATTATCTACGTTCCCAATGTGCTTATGATGTAGCACCCGGCGGGTTGTTAGCTAGCGTGTATCATCTTACGAGAATACAGTATGGTGTAGATCAACCCGAAGAGGTATGCATAAAAGTATTTGTCCCAAGGGCAAATCCTAGAATCCCTTCTGTTTTCTGGATTTGGAAAAGCGCGGACTTCCAAGAGCGGGAATCTTATGATATGTTGGGAATCTCTTATGAGAATCATCCGCGTCTGAAACGTATCTTGATGCCTGAAAGTTGGATAGGCTGGCCCTTACGTAAAGATTATATTGCCCCCAATTTCTATGAAATACAAGATGCCCATTGAATGATAAGAAACTTATATTCACTTCTACGGCTCTAGACTGGATATTCAAGGAATCCTTTTACGTTCTGCTCCAGATGAAACAAAACAGAATAACTGCACTCTCATTCGTATTCTAGGTGGGCTGGAGCTTCGTATAGATTCTCCAATTTGAAATAGATCCATTTTTGTTTTTTTGGGTAAACGGAGCCATAGGGGGAATCAAAAGAGTTCTGTGCCATGCAATTTGTACCGCGCACATCACTTAAGTGGACCACGGAAAGTTACATAATAGGGAGTGAAGAAATCGAATAAAGAAATAGAATATGAAAGAAAATATGAAATTCTTAAATCAAAATTCAGAAATGAAAAAGGATCCGATTTTTTTGTACTGTATCTGAAATGACTCCTGTCTATTATTATCCTTTAACTCCTCTAGACTAGGCTTTTGGGGTTTTCAGCTAACTGACTTCGATGTATGAAGTGTTAACGTTCTTTTTTGAGTGAAAGTAGATACAGTATGAACAAACAAAAAAGAAGAGGGAGCAGCATCCAATTCTTTTCGTTACTCATATACATTTTCTTTACCCATCTACAAAACATAGCTGTATAGATATACACCTAGATGGATAAGTATGTATCATACTGTAAACGATTAACGAATAGAAATCGGGATCCATATCGATTCATTTGGATGAGTATCCATTCGATACATTAACCGCGTGTCAGGAACCAGATTTGAACTGGTGACACGAGGATTTTCAGTCCTCTGCTCTACCAGCTGAGCTATCCCGACCATTCCCGACGCATCATCCTACTGAAGGACTTGGTCTATGTCAATTAAAGAGATTCAAAAAGCACTGGAATTTCTTGGATCTTAATAAAAAAGAAGACCTCCTAAATATAGGAGTAATTATATGGACTGTAAGTGAGTCAATAATGGAAATTTTTCCCATAGCATAGTATGGATCGGCATTTTAACGTAGATAATATCTATTACAATATTTTTTAGAATAGAGAAAGATTTCTGATCCGATCCATTTGTGAAAGAGTAGAATGAATAATAAATATAGCAAATTTTAAATCAATGACGAAGAAAAGAAAGAGGATAAATTGTTAGGGAGTCAAATAGGGCTTTTTTTATTGGGGATAGAGGGACTTGAACCCTCACGATTTCTAAAGTCGACGGATTTTCCTCTTACTATAAATTTCATTGTTGTCAGTATTGACATGTAGAATGGGACTCTATCTTTATTCTCGTCCGATTAATCAGTTCTTCAAAAGATCCATCATACTCCGGAGTTAATGACTTGATCACGGAATATTCGCTTCTTCCTTCTGAAATCGATTCAGAACAATTTCAGAATTCTTCTGAAAAAAAAAAAATAAGGATTCGGGTCGTGATTAATCTTTGATATTTCAGTACGTATCTAGGGTCATTCTTTCTGGAGTTTCGATAGAAGGATTCCTCTACCAATGTGTAATTAATAAAGGTAACCCCATTCGTTAGAACAGCTTCCATTGAGTCTCTGCACCTATCCATTTTTTTTTATTTGATTCTCGCTTTCTGAACTCTTGTTTTATGAAAATAGGATTTGGCTCAGGATTGCCCATTTTTCATTCCAGGGTTTCTCTGAATTTGGAAGTTACCACTTAGTAGGTTTCCATACCAAGGCTCAATCCAATCAAGTCCGTAGCGTCTACCAATTTCGCCATATCCCCTTTCTACTTCCTTCTCCTTATGAGACTGAGATCTCATTGTGATCCCATCCTCCTCTGTCATTTATGTTGGTCGGAACCCTCTAATTCATTAGATAAGGATACTTATTCCTAGATCGAAAAAATGTCTACCCCTATTCTATTTCTTGCCTATCTTCTTTCATCTCGTTAGGAAGACCAGATGCGCATATTTGTATTTGTTTGGCCCAATCTGAAATGATTCTATCATCAATAGATCCGCAATTCAATATGGATGGATCTATCCCGTATGTATATATATGTCTTTCGCACTCTTATTTTTCCCGCGCTATTTTATTTCGAATACTGGAACGGTCGATATTGATTCTTCTTTTTTTTCGTCCTATCTCCTGCCTTTCCGAATGAAACCATAGGAATATCTCATTATTATCTGAATTGCAACCTTATACCTATCTTTATCTTTCTTTTTATCCTTATCTTATCTTTTATTTACCTAATACTCTAATCGATTAATACTCTATTAGACTAATATTCTAATAGAATTTATATAATCTGTTCTAACTGCTATAGTATAGCTATAGCTAATTATTATTAGAACTAATAATAGTTAGAGATAATATTGTCCATAAAAAAAATTCTAAGAATTATCAATACACGATTCATTCTCTATTTAATAATGGAATTATTAACTTGAATTAATAATTATCACTATTATTAATTATAACTATTATTATAATAGTTATATAGTTATCTATTAAATTCATTTAATTAATAAATTTATTTAATTAATAGAATGAATAGAATTAATAGAATAGAATTAATAGAATATAGTAAAGATCCCAGTGTTTTCCGAATTCCTATGCATTTTTTCTTTTTATGCGAGCCCGCTTAGCTCAGAGGTTAGAGCATCGCATTTGTAATGCGATGGTCATCGGTTCGATTCCGATAGCCGGCTTTTTCTGTTTGTTCGATTTTTTCATGATTGATAATCACAACGTCTTCTTGAGATCAAGGAATATTGAAAAGGCTCCTCCCCTTTTCTTCAAATGTTGGATCATAGATCTATTATGTTGTAGGAACTTCCAACTAGGAATAAAAAACAGATTGGGGTATTTAGATCCATACAGAACAAATAAAGAAGGGGACACTTAACTTCCTATATATACATATACAAAATAATCCATATATTGAATACAATTCATCTCATTCTTCTTTGTAGTACTTTAGCGGATTCAACTTCGTTTCTCGTTTAGTTCAGTCTAAATTTAAGTTTATTCTGTCAATTTTTTTTTATTTCAATAAAATAAGGAGTTTTTATGTCTCGTTACCGAGGGCCTCGTTTCAAAAAAATACGCCGTCTGGGGGCTTTACCGGGACTCACTAGTAAAAGACCTAGATCCGGAAGTGGTCTTAGAAGCCAACCGCGTTCCGGGAAAAGATCTCAATATCGTATTCGTTTAGAAGAAAAACAAAAATTGCGTTTTCATTATGGTCTGACAGAGCGACAATTACTTAGATATGTTCGTATCGCTGGAAAAGCCAAAGGATCCACAGGTCAGGTTTTACTACAACTACTTGAAATGCGTTTGGATAACATCCTTTTTCGATTGGGCATGGCCTCGACCATTCCTGGAGCCAGACAATTAGTTAACCACAGACACATTTTAGTTAATGGGCGTATAGTAGATATCCCAAGTTATCGCTGTAAACCTCGAGATATTATTACTACGAGAGATGAACAAAGATCCAGAGTTCTGGTTCAAAATTATATGGATTCAACTCCCCGCGAAGAATTGCCAAAACATTTGACTCTTGACTCATCCCAATATAAAGGGGTAGTAAATCAAATAATCGATAGTAAATGGGTCGGTTTAAAAATCAATGAGTTGCTAGTCGTGGAATATTATTCACGTCAGACTTGATCCTGATTAAATAAAAAGAACAAAAAGCTTCGGACAATTTTGCCCCTTTTTCGCCGAAGTATAAGGGATTTAATCCGTATTTTTCTCCGATTCGCGTATTACAACTAGTAGTGAGATTCTCACTCCTTGTCTACTCTTTTTATTTTCTTTCCGAAATTTTCGGTACCAAAGTTATTAGGAAAGCAATAGAGAATCTCTAGAAAAGAAAGATCTTACCATTGGAATAATGGTATCCATTGTTATTAGATACATTGTGGTCGATAACGTCGGTGAATTAGGGGAAGGTTCGGAAAGAGAGGGATTCGAACCCTCGGTAAACAAAAGTCTACATAGCAGTTCCAGTGCTACGCCTTGAACCACTCGGCCATCTTTCCTACATAATCTTAGGATTATGGCCCAGAAACCGATTGAATAGCGAGTTCTTGATATTATTGAATTATTGCAATACAGGTACGACCGACCAATTAGAAATCGAAAACTTTTCATCAAACAAAGTTAGGCTCGAGGGATAAAAAAAACACCATTTTTATCTTGTTAAAGATATTAACATTAACAAAAATAGATATCTATTTTGTCAAGACGACGATCCCATCATCTTATTTTGATATTTATACCAGATTAAACCAATGAATTTTAATGAATCAACTAACCCTATTTTATACTATGATTACGTTACTATGATTACGTTTAGACTCTACTTATAGTTATAGTTAGACTATGGTTCTATAGGAATTCGAAAACTTCTTTGTCGTTTTAGATTTCTCAACAACAACTCTTTTCATGAGCTACCCCATACCATAGATCTATTACAAATTTGTGAGTCGTCTATGATTTTTAAATTTCAATTGTATTGTGTATACATTCAATTCACACAAAATAGATAGTTCTTATATAACTTATCTAAAATAGTAAGACTTCCGTTCATTGGTATACTACATTGAAATGAAACCCAATCAATCGGATTTCCATATTTCCTATCTATCCCTGTCCCTTTGGGACAATTGGAGTGGAAGGTCCACGCCCTTTTTTTAGAATTCGTTTTTTAGACTTAGTCTGTTTTTATGTGATTTCGTACTGTACAATTCCTTTGTTTGTGAGATCATTTTCCCTCGGGGGAGGGGTAATGAGAATAATTTATAGAATGGATTGCAAACTATGCCTAGATCTCGGATAAATGGAAATTTTATTGATAAGACCTTTTCAATTGTAGCCAATATCTTATTACGAATAATTCCGACAACTTCAGGAGAAAAAGAGGCATTTACCTATTACAGAGATGGTGCGATTTGATTCTTTTTATTATTATTGAATTTCTTATTTACTTTACCGCCCTCATTCAGACTTACAAGAAAGAGACATGATTAGGGATACAAAAAAAATAGATTCTTGAAATAAACCTACGCTTGGTGAAGGTGAAGTTTGGAGATGGAACAATTCCTTCTGTCGTGTATCCCCGATTGATGCAGCCTCAGATGTTTCAATTGTCGATTCTAGTATTGAGCGAAAGGTTAAACTTATGGGTTATTTATCTATTGCAGGTCAATCCTACTCTACTAGTACCAATAGGTGGCATAGGGAAAGAAGCACTACACTACACCTAGGAATCAACAACACAAAACCTTTGTTATAAATGACCCCTTTCCCTTTTCCTTATTTTATTGGGATCGGGACTAACAAGAGTGGTTGGGACAACAAACATCCATCTCGTTCGTATTTTGGATACCCGTATAACCATCGAAGATTGTTGAAGTGACGAATTCCTGGAAATAGAAGGCGTTGAGGACAAAGAAATTGTTTGAGTTACCATTTCTATCTATAGCATTAACATCTTTTGTGTTAAGAAAAGATAGACCTCTTGCAGGAAGGCTGTCTAGAGATTTCTTGTAAAAACACCAGCCCCCATCAGTTCATAATGAGAATATCCCAATCTTTTTTGATTCCATGGATTATTTCCCTTATTACTATGCACAGAAGGGAGGAGCCGTATGAGATGAAAGTCTCACGTACGGTTTTGGAACGGAGATTCTTTGAATAAAATGAACGACCGTAACGGATGTCGGCTCAATCCGAAGGAAATTATGCGGAAGCTTTACAAAATTATTATGAAGCTACGCGACTAGAAATTGATCCCTATGATCGAAGTTATATACTCTATAACATAGGACTTATCCACACAAGCAACGGAGAACATACGAAGGCCTTGGAATATTATTTCCGGGCACTAGAGCGAAACCCATTCTTACCGCAAGCTTTTAATAATATGGCCGTGATCTGTCATTACGTGCGACTATCTCCACTATAGAAAGAAGGAAAGAAAGATCCAATTTGCTAGTAAATACTAGGAAAAAAAAATAGGCTTTCTACATATGTATCGTCCAAAGCAACGATTTTTATCAGCTGTAGCAAAAAAAAAAGACTTCGTAGGAGCCGAAATTGGAAGAAATGGGTACGGCCTATATACTAGATTCTATGGATAAAGGATCTAATTGAGAGAGGAAGCACCGTAAAGATCAATTAGAGAGGTTTGTTTTTGGGCCGATACAATAAGAACTGCTTACTTATGTCATGATATGATATAAAAGTTAGGAATCAACTTATGTAATAGAGTCGATCTACTAAGGTATTGAGCAGCGGTGTAGCATCAGATCCCAAAGAGAGTAAGTTCTTTCTTTTTTAGAGGAAAGTCTTTTTCAAAGATTCTATATGAATTTATATATGAAATCGAGATAGTTACCTTTCAGAAGATTATAACAATAGAGGGAGATACCTATACTTCATTCTTCTGAAGGTAGGAGAAAAGAGAAAACGGATTTTTGATCAAAATGAGAGTTTGAAACTTATGTAATTAATCTCTTCTGGTTAACCGATAAAAAATCGGATCGATTTATCGTAAATCCCATTACGTTAAAGATATGGTAGATTAAGATGGAACGCCAAAAGACTGCGGAGCCGTATGAGGTAGAAAACTCTCAAGTACGGTTCTAAGGGAAGGAACTACCTATTCCGACCGAGGAGAACAGGCCATTCGACAGGGAGACTCTGAAATTGCAGAGGCTTGGTCCGATCAAGCTGCTGAATATTGGAAACAAGCTATATCGCTTACTCCAGGTAATTATATTGAAGCACATAATTGGTTAAAGATAACAGGGCGGTTCGAATAAGAACACTTTCCTTTTGAATTCCATTAGAATATGGATCCATCAATCCAATAAAATTAAATAGATGGTTCCTCTGGGAAGAACCAATCAACGAATTTCATGATATCCTTTCTAAGATCGTTCTATTTCGTCTGATACTTTCTAAGTATCAATGATACGGATACTGTACAGAATCGATTCTTTTCTTCTATGCTTTCTG